TCAGACTTGGAATAACTCAAAGTCATCATTCTTTTTGGTTCGCAAAACCAAAGAATTTTTCCATGGGTCTACAAGAAGATGAAAGAATACGGAATTGTATTAAGGACTATGTAAAAAAAAATAAGAAAATATCCTCGGGTTTCGAAGGAATTGTCCATATAGGAATTAAAAAAAGAATAGATTTGATTCAGGTCATAATCTATATTGGATTTCCCAATTTATTAATAGAAGGACGAACACGGGGAGTCGAAGAATTACAGATGAATGTACAAAAAGAGTTTCATTCTGTAAATCGTAGACTCAACATTGCTATCACAAGAATTGAAAAGCCTTATGGACAACCTAATATTCTTGCAGAATATATAGCTTTACAATTAAAAAATAGAGTCTCATTTCGAAAGGCAATGAAAAAAGCTATTGAATTAACTGAACAAACGGGTACAAAAGGAATTCAAGTGCAAATTGCAGGGCGTATTGACGGAAAAGAGATTGCACGTGTCGAATGGATCAGAGAAGGCAGGGTTCCTTTACAAACAATTCGCGCTAAAATTGATCACTGTTCCCATACAATTAGAACTATCTATGGAGTCTTAGGCATCAAAATTTGGATATTTGTAAACCAAGAATAAGAAAATAAGAATAATGGACCTTTCTTTATCTCGCCATTCTGCTCATCGATAGAAAAAATTTAGAAACTCTTTTCTTCTTTTTCTTTTTTTTTTTTCTTAATCAAAGAAAAACGAACAATTATAATTCTATAAGGTTGAATAAAAATTTGATTTACCCTTTATTTAAATTTAATTTAGATTTTAGTATAATTGCTATGCTCAGTGTGTGACTCGTTAGTTTTTTCTTTAGAGTTGAGAATTGAGATTGAAAAAAAAAGGCTGACCCCACTATGAACTTAGTAACTATCAAAACTAAAGAAACTCAAAACTAATAACCAACTTATTGCTTCGTATTGTCGAGATCCCAAGAAAAAGTCACTATATGACTGAATCGATCATATAGTTGTAGCAACTGAAATTCTTTTCATAAAAAAGAAATATGATTATGAATTGTGAAAAAAAAAGGGATGTGGAAAAATGGAAGGATGATAGAAAGAGAGAATAAAGATCTCAATGATATATGATTCCCATATGTATGGTTTATGAAGAATTACCCCATAAAAAAGGCAGTGTTATAAAGCATCAATATAAAATAAAAATACAAAATATACAATTACAATATAATAAGAAATATACAAATAAAAAATAGAAAGAAAATAGAAACATAGAAGAAAATATAAGAAATATAATAAAAGAAATTCAATGAAAATAATAATATAAATAATCTAATCAATATGGATAATAGAGTCAATCTATTATGTATGTAATAAGATAGAAAAAGAAGATAATAGAAATAATAAAAAATAGAGAATAATTTAATTGAGCTTCGGGTTAATAAAAACTGAGGAGATTGACTCGGAAACAAATAACAGATTTTGTTGAGAGCTCCATTGCAGAGTTCAGGCCTAAGCATTAATAGAGAAGCTATGGGAACGATGGAACCTGTGATTACATAGGATTTTCTTGAAAACAAATCAATCCTAATGATTCTTTGGGTAGGATGGCGGAATCAACCAAGAAAAAATGGATTTCTTCTAAATGGTCATGAATTGACCCTACAAATGAAGGAGGAAAGAGTCAATATTCGCCCGCGAAACCTTTCTTTATTTTTATTTAATTTAAGAATTTCATTTATTGGATGACTGTTGGCGTGATTAAATAGAGGTAAAGTAAAATACTTTAGAAATTTTGATAAAAGAAAGAAGCATTATATATAAACAAACACGCCTAGTTATATATAAAGCTACCTATGTAACAAATTCAATATAAAAAAATTAGTATTTAGTATATTCTTTCTTAGAATGAAAGAAATACATAAATACATGTGTATATGTAATATTATTGAATCATTTCATTCGCGAGGAGCTGGATGAGAAGAAACTCTCATGTCCGGCTTTGCAGTAGAGATGGAATTCAGAAATAACCATCAACTATAACCCCAAAAGAACCAGATTTCGTAAACAACATAGAGGTAGAATGAAAGGAATATCTTGCCGAGGCAATCATATTTGTTTTGGCAGATACGCTCTTCAGGCACTTGAACCTGCTTGGATCACAGCTAGACAAATAGAAGCAGGGCGAAGAGCAATGACACGATATGCGCGTCGTGGTGGAAAGATATGGGTACGTATCTTTCCCGACAAACCTGTTACTGTAAGACCTACAGAAACACGTATGGGTTCGGGCAAGGGATCCCCCGAATATTGGGTATCTGTTGTTAAACCGGGCCGAATACTTTATGAAATGAGTGGAGTATCAGAAACTGTAGCCAAAGCTGCTATGGAAATAGCTGCATGCAAAATGCCTATACGAACTCAATTTGTTATTTCAGGATAGGTAAACAAAAGTAAAAGAAGAAGAAGGAGTATTGAGAATGAAAAAAGAACCACGGATTTCTTTATCTCTGGACAGACAATATTTCTTTTTCCATTATCCCTTGCATTGAAATAAGAGATTAAAATAAAAATGATATGATTCAACCTCAGACCCTTTTGAATGTAGCGGATAACAGTGGAGCTCAAGAATTGATGTGTATTCGAATCATAGGAACTGGTAATCACCGATATGCTCATATTGGCGATGTTATTGTTGCTGTAATCAAAGAAGCAGTGCCCAACATGCCTATAGAAAGATCAGAAATAATTAGAGCTGTGATTGTACGCACGTGTAAAGAACTCAAACGTGATAACGGCATGATAATACGATATGATGACAATGCAGCGGTTATCATTGATCAAGAAGGAAATCCAAAAGGAACTCGAATTTTTGGTGCGATTGCTCGAGAATTGCGACAATTGAATTTTACTAAAATAGTTTCATTAGCACCCGAAGTCTTATAGATGAAAAATAGGATATATCCTATCTATATATATCCTATCTATAATCTATATATGGAATATTTATATTTAGAATATTCAAATATCTGAAATAGATCCGATTAATAGAATAGATTGTGTCTCATGCATATACTTTAAATTTCTAATAATTTTTTATAATTTAAGAATTTCAAAAAAAAAAATTCAATAAAAAATAAAACAAAAAAGAAGCATGTTTATTATATCAAAATTAGGAGGCACCAATAACTATAGTTTGTCATGGGTAGGGACATTATTGCCGATATATTAACTTCTATAAGAAATGCTGACATAGATCAAAAGGGAAGAGTTCAAATAGTATCTACTAATATCACTAAAAACATTGTGAAAATACTTTTACGAGAAGGTTTTATTGAAAATGTTCGAAAACATAAAGAAAGTCAAAAAAATTTCTTGGTTTTAACCTTACGACATAGAAAGACTAGGAAAGTAAATAAAATAATTTTAAAGCGTATCAGCCGACCCGGTCTACGAATCTATTCCAACTATCAACGAATTCCTAAGATTTTAGGCGGAATGGGAATTGTAATTCTTTCTACTTCTCGAGGTATAATGACAGATCGAGAAGCTCGACTAGAAAAAATTGGAGGAGAAATTTTGTGTTATATATGGTGATTCTCCTGGGGTACCCTAATTTTATCTCGAACTTACTATTTGTAAAATAGAGAGGAGAAGTGAATTTATAGAACTCTTCCTCTATTAGTTGATACTTAAAGGGGGTTCCCTGGAATGAAAGAACAAAAATTAATTCATGAGGGTTTAATTACTGAATCACTTCCCAACGGTATGTTCCGAGTTCAGTTAGATAATGAAGATCTAATTCTAGGTTATATTTCAGGAAGAATCCGGCGCAGTTTTATACGTATACTACCCGGAGATAGAGTCAAAATTGAAATGAGTCGTTATGATTCAACCAGGGGACGTATAATTTATAGACTTCGCAAAAAAGATTCGAACGATTAGATCATTCTTTTAAACATCCTTTTCGTAAGGATATAATTCGAAGTTTAAAAATGCAATAAACTGATTTTTATTTCAAAAAAAAAAAATAGATTCAGAATGAAAGTAAGGAATGATAAATATGAAAATAAGGGCTTCTGTTCGTAAAATTTGTGAAAAATGTCGCTTGATTCGTAGGCGGGGACGAATTAGAGTCATTTGTTCCAATCCGAGACATAAACAGAGACAGGGGTAATCCTTCTCAAGTTCTAAATCAAGAACTTTTTCAAATAAAAACCCATGTACATGTAAAAAGAAAGAAGAAAGGATTCGTTTTCATATGAAATGGATATTCCTGTATCCGTATCTTTATGTAGATTTCTGATTCTTCTTTCTTTTTATTTTATTCTTATGAATATGATCTAATAAAATATGACAAAACCTATAGCAAAAATTGGTTTACGTAAGAATGCACGTATTGGTTCAAATAAGAATGAACGTAGAATACCAAAAGGAGTTATTCATGTTCAAGCGAGTTTCAACAATACTATTGTAACTGTTACAGACGTACGAGGTCGGGTGGTTTCTTGGGCTTCCGCAGGTACTTCTGGATTCAGAGGCACAAGAAAAGGAACACCCTATGCTGCTCAAGCCGCGGCATTTAATGCTATTCGTACATTAGTTGATCAGGGTATGCAACGAGCAGAAGTTATGATAAAGGGTCCAGGTCTCGGAAGAGATGCGGCATTACGAGCCATTCGTAGAAATGGGATGCTATTAAGTTTCGTACGTGATGTAACACCCATGCCGCATAATGGATGTCGCCCCCCTAAAAAAAGACGTGTGTAGAAAGAAATGATTCAATGATCTGATCCAATAATAAGAAATAAAAGAAAAATAAGAGTATGGTTCGAGAAGAAGTAGCAGGATCCACTCGAACACTACAGTGGAAATGTGTTGAATCAAGAGTAGACAGCAAGCGTCTTTATTATGGTCGTTTCGTTTTGTCCCCGCTTATGAAAGGTCAAGCCGATACCATAGGTATTGCCATGCGAAGGGCTTTACTTGGAGAAATAGAAGGAACATGTATCACACGTGCAACATCTGAAAATGTGCTGCATGAATATTCTACGATAGCAGGTATTGAAGAATCAGTACATGAGATTTTAATAAATTTGAAAGAAATTGTATTGAGAAGTAATCTCTATGGAGTTAGGGACGCATCCATTTGCATCAGGGGTCCAAAATACATAACAGCTCAAGATATCATCTCACCACCTTCTGTAGAAATAGTTGACACGACACAGCATATAGCTAACCTGACAGAACCAATTGATTTGTGTATTGAATTACAAATCAAGAGAGATCGCGGATATCATATGAAATCCACAAACGACTCTCACGATGGAAGTTATCCTATAGATATTGTATCTATGCCTGTTCGAAATGCGAATCATAGTATTCATTCTTATGGGAATGGGGATGAAAAACAAGAGATACTCTTTCTAGAAATATGGACGAATGGAAGTTTAACTCCTAAAGAAGCACTTTATGAAGCTTCTCGTAATTTGATTGATTTATTGATTCCTTTTCTACATGCAGAGGAAGAGGACATGAATTTCGAGGAAAATGAAAACAGATGGAATCTACCCCTTTTTTCCTTTCAAGACAGATTCACTAATCTCAAGAAAAACAAAAAAGGAATTCCATTGACATGTATTTTTATTGACCAATCAGAATTGTCTTCCAAGACCTATAATTGTCTCAAAAGGTCCAATATACATACATTATTGGACCTTTTGAGTCACAGTCAAGAAGATCTTATGAAAATGGAATATTTTCGCATAGAAGATGTAAAACAGATATTGGGCACTCTACAGAAGTATTTTGCAATCAATTTATCTAAGAAAAAGTTTTCATTTTAAATCCATTGGAATTTTTTCTTTTTTTAGTTTTTAGAAATAAATAAAGAATAGAATAAGTTTTTAATCTCCGATACGGTCCATATATTTGCAGAATAGATCATAATAAGATTGAGGTATCTAGGGAAGATCCAGAAGGGGATCTTCCTTAGATACCTATGTCGTGGTATTTCACGGTTTAATCAATTTGAAAAAGACCTAAAGTTAGGGATTTCTCAATAGGTAAAGTTGCTCCAATACCTAACCAAAGAGCTACTGCGGTACCGATCAAAAAGACTGTTGTAGCTACTGGACGACGAAATGGATTTTGGAATTTATTAACATTCTCCAAAAAAGGTACTGTAAATAATCCTATTGGTACTGAAACCATTAAAAGAACACCCAATAACTTATTGGGTACTGTGCGAAGTATTTGAAATACGGGAAAGAAGTACCATTCGGGTAATATTTCCAACGGAGTTGCAAACGGATCCGCCGGTTCACCGATCATTGACGGCTCTAGAACTGCTAAGCCCACATTACATGCAATAGTGCCTAGAATTACTACTGGAAAAATATATAAAAGATCATTGGGCCATGCAGGTTCTCCATAATAATTATGTCCCATCCCTTTAGCCAATTTAGCTCTTAATACAGGATCATTCAAATCAGGTTTCTTTGTTATTTGGATAGGTGAATTCTTGTGGATCCATCCCCCAAAGGAACCGGACATGATAATTTTTTATCATCCGGCTCGAGCAAGAATCAAAAGAATCACAGAAATAGATCCATAGAACATAAATAGGTCCATATAAGATCTATATTTCATACATATCTACATATATAATGTAGAATGACTCTATGTAAGAAAAGATTTATCAAATTACATTTCCCGAGTTTCAACGATTCATTATTCATTGCAAAGAATTCAGTTCTGGCAACAAGGAAATGCTCAATATCCAAGTAGGCTTACAAATTTGATCATGATCAAGTGCTTTTTGGATTGTCTCATGTCTTTTGGTTGGTATTTATCCCCACAATATCTCGATTGTATTACATACAAAAATACAAAATTTTTACTTGTTACTAATAAAGTATAGCCCCTGTTCTTCCTTAGATCCCTTATTTAACTCCAATAGTATCATAGATTCAGGGTTGATGCAGAGGAAATGAATGCATCTACATACTATAAAAAACTTACTAAGATTACTATCAATTAATTATAAGAAATTTACTAAAAATAAAAAAAAGTGGAATAAATAGAACATTGGATCATTCTATTCTAGGGATCTTACGGAGCCTGTTCATGCATGACATGATTCGGGTATGATCATAGAAAATATTCTCCTCAAGCGAACCGGCCTATCCTATGCTACATTAAAGGGACTGACGTGATGGTTGGATGCGGAGACACGTTAGGTTGTGAATTCCAACGTAGCGGATAAAATCATATATCTGCATGGACCAATCAATAGTTCAAGTCACACACTCCCATAATCCATCCTATTTTAGGAAAATATACTTCAACTATTCGATTCGTATCAAATAAACAATACTTCAGAGTTGAATAGAAGTATCCAAATAACATGCCTTATTTTGAAATAATCCATATTTGTAGCAATGAAAGACTCTTGTTCCTCCCCGATATGATAAATTACAAATATCTATGATCTGCCTTCTCTATAAAGGACCCGAAATACCTTGCTTACGTATCATTGGAAAGTGCATTAACATAAATACGGCAGTAAGAAGAGGCAATACAAAAGTATGTAAACTATAAAAACGAGTCAAAGTGGACTGGCCCACACTAGCACTTCCACGTAATAATTCTACCAAGGGTGATCCTATTATAGGAATAGCTTCAGGCACGCCTGTTACAATTTTTACTGCCCAATAGCCAATTTGGTCCCGGGGTAAGGAATAACCAGTTACGCCAAAAGATGCGGTCAATACAGCCAGAACCACCCCTGTAACCCAAGTTAATTCGCGGGGTTTTTTAAATCCACCTGTAAGATACACACGAAATACGTGCAAGATCATCATTAGAACCATCATACTTGCTGACCATCGATGAACTGATCGAATTAACCAACCAAAGTTGACCTCAGTCATTATGTATTGAACAGAGGAAAAAGCCTCTGTAACAGTTGGACGATAGTAAAAGGTCATAGCAAAACCCGTAGCTACTTGTACTAAAAAACAAGTAAGCGTAATCCCCCCTAGACAATAAAATATGTTGACATGAGGAGGAACATATTTACTAGTTATATCATCTGCAATCGCTTGAATCTCGAGACGTTCCTCGAACCAATCATATACTTTATTGAGATAGGTAACCTAAGAAAGACTCCCCCTCTGAGAGCCGTATATGAGAATTTCATCTCGTACGGCTCAAGCCGAAACACACAAATACTGGGTTCAACGGATATGGAATAGAGAGTTTAAAACTTCTTGTGGCTTAGCCGCTTGACTCGATTTGACCCAAAGATACGAAGTAAGAAAAATCCGGAATCTCTTCTTTGTGATGATAATGCCAAGAAATACAATCTCAAGTTGGCTCATTCATCTTTCTTTATGTTAATCGTGACAGGCCTCTTGAATCTTCTCTTCCCTATCTTTTTTTTTGTTTGATAGGAATTCTCTTGTTGAGACCCTATGAATCAATTGAAACCTCAGATTCATACTAGAACCACGATGATTTAAGAAAGCCAAAGCTAAACTCAAAGGTTTTCTGAGTAAAAACCATTTGATCATCACTTCTTCAATGAATGTAATAACTCAACAAAATATAGAGAAAGAGGTTTATTTTGGTCAAAATAAGTATGAAGGAAAAAATTGTTTGATTTAGAAAAGACCTATTTCCATTTTTTTTTAATCCGGTTGCGAGGTCTGAATAATAGGTATGAATCATAGTTCAAATATTTCTTTTCTTGATCTATTCTATATAGTCCGTGCTCCAGAGACTAGAATAAATATCTGACGAGGTCGAATCATCTTGATAGAGATGACAGGTCCATTCTCTGTATTATCAATAGGATCAATTATAACAAGTCACACGCTCATATTCCGGAAATGAAATATCGAAACAAATAAATTTCACGATCGAGCTACCAGCGAACTACCAGAATGAAATCCAAGTCTTAGGTAATATTAAGTTGAAGTATTAAGTATTTTAAGCATTAAGTAAGTATAAGTAAAATAATATGTTTTGATTGAAAAACTAGGACTTCCTAGTTTTTATGAACTAATTAATTGAAATTCCATCCAGTAAAACAGATGAATTATAAATTTCTAAAATAATAGATAGAAATATTGCAAATAGAGCCATTGCAACTCCCATAAGTGGTGTAGTCCCCCACCCTGGAGCTACTTTTCCATATTCCGAATTCAATGGTTTCAATAAACTCCCTACGCCAGTTCGTCTTGGCCCAGATCTAGAACTACTCTCAACGGTTTTTGTAGCCATAAATCCTCTTTCATCATGGGTTGAAATCTGTTGACTTTGTATACCATTCCGTTGTAGTTGTAAATAAACGACATTATCGTGATCCTTTGTGATCTTGAAATTATCTAAAAAATGGAAACAGCAACCCTAGTCGCCATCTCCATATCCGGGTTACTTGTAAGCTTTACTGGGTATGCCTTATATACCGCTTTTGGGCAACCCTCTCAAAAATTAAGAGATCCCTTCGAAGAACATGGGGACTAGTTGAAGTAATGAGCCCCAATATTAATATGGGGCTCATTATTTCAATGGAAATAATGAAAAATCATTTCATTTTTTTAGTTGGAACTTTAGGTGGTTCTCGAAAAAAGATAGCGAAAAAAATTATCCCTAAAGTTGAAACTAAGAGGAATGTATAAACCAATGCTTCCATAGATTCGATCGTGGTTTACAATTATAGCTTCCACACCTATTCATTTTGGATCATTTACTAAAGAAATTCTAAATTGAGATTTAGAATTTACTATTACTAACTATATAGTATTTATATATACTATATATAGATATAGTCATATCTTATTAATTCTATTTCTTCTATATTTATATTGTATTATTATTATTTATTATTCTATTTCTAATTTTTTTTATATATTATTCTAATAGTCTAATAGAATATATTATTCTATTTACACATAAAAAACATAAAAATAATAAAAATATAGAAAGAAAATA